AACGGATTAAAAACTAATTTTTCAGTAAATCCATTTCAAACTGCTTTTCTAGAATGCCCAATATCTGTTTTACATCTTCTATACGAAAATGTTCAATTTTCATAAGATCCTCTTGAGTGTTATTCAAAAGATCTAATAATGTATATATATTGGATCTTTTTAGGCAATTATAGATTCTGGGAGGCAATTTTAATTGGTCAATAAAAATATATTTCAATGCTATTTTTTTTTTGTTTTTCTTTAGTTTAACCAATTTATCATGAAAGGTAAAAAGAGGTAAAGTAACCTTGTGTTTATTGTCGTCTAAATTTAACTTTTCTTCTTCTATATGGAAAAAGGGAATAAATAAATCAATCAAATTCCGGGACGCTTCATGAAGCGCTTCTTTAGGAGTTAAACTTCCATTTGTCCATATTTCGAGAAAAAGCATCTCTTGTTTTTCATTTCCATTCCCATAAGAATGAATACTATGATTTGCATTTCGAACAGGCATGAATACAGCATCGATAGGATAACTTCCGCCTTGAAAGTTAGTTTCACTTTTTATACGATATCCTCGACTCCTCTCAATTTGTAATCCAATATAAAAATCAATAGGTTCTGTCAAGCTAGCTATATGTTGTGTATTATCAACGATTTCCACATAAGGTGGTGAGATTATATCTTGAGCTGTTACATACCCAGGACCCTTAACACAAATAGACGCATCACAAGTTCCATATAAATTACTTCTCAATACTATTTCTTTCAAATTCATTAAAATTTCATGTACTGATTCTTGAATACCCACTATGGTAGAATATTCGTGGGGTATTTTCTCAGATTTTGCGCGTGTGATACATGTTCCTTCTATTTCTCCAAGTAAAGCTCTTCGCATCGCAATGCCTATGGTGTCGGCTTGACCTTTCATAAGTGGAGACAAAAGAAAGCGTCCATAATAAAGACGCTTACTGTCTGTCCTTGATTCAACACACTTCCACTGTAGTGTCCGAGTAGATACTGTTACTTTCTCTCGAACCATAGTAATATAATATTATTTGATCGAATCGTTTATTTCTCTTGAAATTTCTTTAATATTTTTTTTTATACGCGTCTTTTTTTAGGAGGTCTACAGCCATTATGTGGCATAGGAGTTACATCCCGGACGAAAGTTAATAGTATACCACTTCGACGAATAGCCCGTAATGCTGCATCTCTTCCGAGACCGGGTCCTTTTATCATGACTTCTGCTCGTTGCATACCTTGATCGACTACTGTACGAATAGCATTTCCAGCTGCCGTTTGAGCAGCAAAAGGTGTCCCTCTTCTTGTACCCCGAAATCCACAAGTACCGGCCGAAGACCAAGAAACCACCCGACCTCTTATATCTGTAACAGTGACAATGGTATTATTGAAACTTGCTTGAACATGAATAACTCCCTTTGGTATTCTACGTGTATTCTTACGTGAACCAATACGTCCATTCCTACGCGAACCCATTTTTGGTATAGTTTTTGCCATATTTTATCATCTCATAAATATAAGTCATATAGATATATGGATATATCCATTTCTTGTCAAAACAAATCTTTTTTATTTGTACATCGGGTCTTTTAGAGAGTCTTTTTTACACTATCCCTGTCTTTGTTTATGTCTCGGGTTGGAACAAATTACTATAATTCGTCCCCGTCTACGAATTAGTCGACATTTTTCACAAATTTTACGAACCGAAGCTCTTATTTTCATATTTTTAATTCCTTAAACTTAAAACTTAATTTTGAATCGTAGTCCCACGGAAACTAATGTTAAAGTTGAAAAAGAAAAACCACCGAATCCTTCGAATAGTTGATAAATGATACGCCCTCTGGTTGAATCAGAATGCCTTACTTTAATTTTGACTCTATCTCCTGGCAGTATCTGTATAAAACTATGCCGGATCTTTCCTGAAATATAACCTAGATTAAGATCTTCATTATCTAAAAGAGCTCGGAACATACCATTTGGAAGCACTTCCGTAATTAAACCCTCATGAATCTATTTTTGTTCTTTAATATTTCAGTTCAGGTAAAACCCCCTTAAATTAGTAATGAATGTAGGAGGAATAAGATTATATACTCCGCATTTTTTTTTTTCACAACAAATCGAAAGTTTCGGATCCAATGCAGATATAAGAAGGATTACCATATATAACACAAAATTTCTCCGCCTATTCCTTTTAGTCGAGCCTCCCGATCTGTCATTATACCATGAGAAGTAGAAAGAATGACAACGCCCATTCCACCCAAAATTCTAGGAATTCTTTGATAGTTAGAATAGATTCGTAGACCTGGTCTACTTATCCGTTTTAAATTTAAAAGATTTCTATAGGGCCCCTTTCTATTTCTTGTATGTCGCAGGGTTGAAACCAAAAAATATTTGTCGCTTTCTCGATGTTTCCTCACATTTTCGATAAAACCTTCTCGTAAAAGTATTTTAACAATGTTTTCAGTGATATTAGTAGATGCTATTCGAACTACTCTTTTTTTATCCATATCCGCATTGCGTATAGAGGTTAGTATATCAGCAATAGTGTCCCTACTCATGATGGACTAAAATTCTTGTTGCCCCCGAATTTTTATATAATCAACATGTTTTTTTACTTAATTTTTTTTGTTTATGAAAAAAAATTATATTATTAAATTAAAGGTATATGCGTGAAACACGATCTACTAAATTAATTTGAATCTATTTCTTTCCAATACCCGACTATAACTATATCATAGTCTCATCTTATATTTTAAGACTATTATAATACCTCGGGCGCCAATGAAACTATTTTAGTAAAATTTAAATGTCTCAATTCCCGGGCGATCGCACCAAAAACGCGAGTTCCTTTAGGATTTCCTTCTTGATCAATGACAACTGCGGCATTGTCATCATATCGTATTAGCATACCATTGTCGCGTTTAAGTTCTTTGCAGGTACGTACAATTACAGCTCTGACCACTTCTGATCTTTCTAGGGGCATGTTTGGTACTGCTTCTTTAATCACAGCGACAATAACGTCACCAATATAAGCATATCGGCGGTTACTAGCTCCTATGATTCGAATACACATCAATTCTCGAGCCCCACTGTTATCTGCTACATTCAAACGTGTCTGGGGTTGAATCATTTTTTTATTTGTTCTTTCAATGCAAAGGGCGAAAAAAAAAGAAATATTTTTTGTCAAAAAAAAAAATAAACCTTGCATTTTTCATTCCCAGGATTTATTTTCTTTGATTCTACATTCTTATCCCAAAATAATAAATTGAGTTTTGATAGGCATTTTGGATGCTGCTATTGAAATGGCTTTTCTGGCTATATTTTCTGCGACTCCACCCATTTCATAAAGTATTCGACCTGGTTTAACAACAGCTACCCAATATTCTGGAGAGCCTTTACCTGAACCCATACGTGTTTCTGTGGGTCTTACTGTAACTGGTTTGTCGGGAAATATACGTACCCATATTTTTCCACCCCGACGTGCATTTCGTGTCATTGCCCGGCGTCCCGCTTCTATTTGTCTAGATGTGATCCAAGCGGGTTCAAGCGCTTGAAGAGCATATTTACCGAAACTAATATGATTACCTCGATAAGACATTCCCTTCATTCGTCCTCTATGTTGTTTACGGAATCTGGTTCTTTTGGGGTTATAGTTGATGGTTCTTTCTGAATTCCACCTCTACTACAGAACCGGACGTGAGAGTTTCGTCTCATCCAGCTCCTCGCGAAAAAGGGATTCAAAATATTCAAAATGTAGCAATCCAAAAAATAATGTTTTCGCGGGCGAATATTTACTCTACTATCTATTTCAGTTGTAAGGTTAATTCATTATGTCTCAGATCAGAATAGATGAATTATTTCTCGGTTCCTTCCGCCATCCCGACCAATGAATCGTTAGGATTTGGTTTCAATAAAATCTTCTGCATTCATAGGTTCCATCGTTCCCATCGCTTCTTGTTTAATGGTTAGGTCTTAATGTTACAACGGAGCTCTTAATGAAATTTGTTCTTGAGTCAATTTTCTCAGTCTTTATTGGCTAAAGGCTCTTGGTTTTTTGTTCTATAATCTATCATTTAATTATGTATGAATCAGTATTGATGCTTTATTACATTGTCTTTTATGAGATAACTAAATGACTCATAGACCTTACATATTGGAATTCTATATCATTTATATTTTTTTCTCTCTTTCTCTCACCCCTCTATCCACATCTTTTTCTATATTCCGGATTCCGGTTCACACCTTAGAATAATATTTTTTGCTTTTTTAGTTTATGCAAAACAAATTTCAGTTGCTACAATGATATGAAAAATTTATCATATCTTGACTGCTTTGTTGGATCTAGATAATGCGAAGTGATGAGTTGGTTCTTAGTTCTATAGTTATTAGTTCATATTAGGGAGACTTTTTTTTTTTTACCTTATTCCTAAAAAAACCAACGAGTCACACACTAAGCATAGCAATTATCTCAAACATTTATTTAATCGAATTTTTATTCAACCCTATAGAATTAAAGAATTACAAGCTCTTTTTTTTTATCTTCAATCAAAAAAAGAAACGAGTTTCTTATTTTTTGTTGGATTTTGGGGGTAAAAAAAAGAAAAGCCAAGGAAAATTTTTTTATTCTTCATCTATAAATATCCAAATTTTGATACCTAATACGCCATAGATAGTTCGAACTGTATAGGCACAATAATCAATTTTAGCCCGAATGGTTTGTAGGGGAACCCTGCCTTCTCTGATCCATTCGACGCGTGCAATTTCTTTTCCATCAATGCGCCCTGCAATTTGTACTTGAATTCCTTTTGTATCTGCTTGTTCGGTTAATTCAATAGCCTTTTTCATTGCTTTGCGACAAGAAACTCTATTTTTTAATTGTCCGGCTATAAATTCTGCAAGAATATTAGGATTTCCATAAGGCTTTGTAATTCTTGTGATAGTAATATTGAGTTTTCGGTTTCCACAGTTAAACTCTTTTTGTAGATTCGTCTGTAATT